TGACCCGACCCCTTAGGGTTCATATCATACCTTAATTCTTGAATGGCATTCTGCTTCAATGTCGGCGAAGACGCTCTTTGCAGCGAATAAGGGGTTAACTAGACTGGGAACTTTCCTTTCTTCAGCAAGGTGCGGATCAGTTTCAGTAAGCTTTGGTTCTATATCTGGATTAGATCCATCCGCCAGTCTCTTTCTTTTCCCACCATCTCCTACTTTAGACTACTTGACTACAGGGATCGAACGAGTATGGCCTGGGATAGAACCCATCTTTCTCAACCGAATAAAGTGAATAGGCAAAGGAAGAGTTGCTTTCTTTGGTCTTGAACTCGCTCGATAATGAATGTTGGAAACTCTTCGATGACATCTTCCTTTGAGTGCACGATTCCTTAGCTGTGCCTCTTTGGTACCAAGCAGGGCCCTTTTTTATCCGTTCACGCTAAAAGGTAGTGAGTGGAGTCAGGCACAAAGCGATCCTCAGCAGCCGAAAGAAGCCTTGTGCGGTCTCCTGTTGAAGTTGGTGACTCACCTGCAACATAAGTTTTGCAAACCTAGCCTAGGTTAATACCACTTTCCACTGGACGAAGGCAAAAAGAAAGAGATAGAATACGACGGTTTGTCAGGCGTATAGAGAATGACACGATCATCTAGCCTTGGTCCTCTTGAATGGCTAAGAGGAAGTGCTTCTGGTATTTCTGTTTCGACATGGCCCTTGATCTTCTGGGGAAGTGGCAGTAATTTCCTTCTATTTTGCCCGAGAGGAGATATCAAATTGACTTCTTTTTATTAGATTCACCCTTAACACTCCGGTGGTGAATCAGAGCAGAGGAAGGTTTGACCTCGGGAAAGATGGCTCCTAGATGACTAAACATCGAAGTTTGTCCGGCTTACTCCTAGTAGCTTCGGATGTCGGCAATTACGCTGTCGCATAATAGGTTGCTATTGGGATTTTCGCAATATCGGTTGCTCTCTCAGTTGGTTAGCTAGTGTCATTGGGCTTCTTTTTCTTAGCCTTGGGCTTCTTAGGCTTCTTTTTCTTGGGAGGGGGCTTGGACAGAGTAGGTTGGGGCACCTCTAATACCGTTGGGGATTCAGTAAGAGGGCGCATCACCGGTTCCTTAGCAGCAGACATCAATTGAATTTCTTCACGTAGTTTATCCATTTCTGACTGCAGACTAGCAAGAAGCTGATCACTTTCAGCAATACGCTTAGCACTTTCTTGATCATTCTTGGTATAGCGCTTTATAAGCTCAGCATGTTCATCCTTAAGCAAAGCATATTCATGCTGAACACACTTCAAGTCGAATTTGAGAGCAGTGATCTCTTGACCACATAAGTCAATTACATCCTTAGGTTGTGTGTCTACCCAAACACTATTAACATATACTGGGTCCCTTTTGGTACCCACTTTGGTTCCAAGGCTTACTTGCAAATCCTTTTTCCCTATGTTTAGGGTTTGCCAATCAATTCGGAATTTAGATTCCACGGTGATCCGCTTAGTTCGAGACAGATCAGCGTATTGTGACACAAACCATTCATAATCGACCTTGTCTTTAGCTAAACCCTTATGCTTAATTATAACATCATCCTCTTTAGTATCTAAAAGATAATTCTTAGCTGCTAAGAAGAAACCTTTGTTTATATAGTTCTCTCTCTTTAACTTACCCAGTTCAGTGGAAGAGACTTCTTCTGAAGGAAGTTCTACTTCTAGAATTGCTGAGTCAGTATCAGTGTAGTAACAGTCGGGTCTTGAAATGTATTTGTACATATGAATACGAGAACAAGCAGTAATAGCAGCTGCCAATTGAACAGCCGATATCTTAGGAGGTTTCCAGTCAACAGCTCCTGTATTGCTATAGTAACTTACGATATAGTAATGCTCGCTCAGCTTGTCCCCCATGATCAAATTGTCACTCAGGATCAAATAGTCATATCTTTCCCTATCGCATACCTCTGTTATAGTACTAACGGGATTTATACCAAATCTACCGTAGAGAGAGTTCATTAGTATCTTGTACACATATGACATAGCATCATTATGATCTGCCTTAGCTTTTTGTCTTTTAGCGAAGAGGGATGACACAAAGCTGACGAAAGGACTAGGCTTCTTCTCAAACAAGTAGCCCCTTAGGGGATAAATCTTGTAACCCAAGTTGCGCGCATAAATCAATTCTTCGCTAAAATACACACCTACGAATTTACCAGTAGGGAAAAGTAAAATATTATTACGATCCCTATAGGGTAAGAAAGGTCGATTAATAGTTCTCGGACACACTACATAAGCCTCAATAAATCCATACAAGTCGGACAATTCCTTGCCTTCCAAATTACCATGCCAGACAGGTACACCGCCCGGCATATCAAATGTTGTCATGATATAAGGATATAAGGAGTTTACATCGTAGTATACTAAATTTTCCCCATATGGCTTATATACATCAGCATGGCCTCCATAGTACCCACGCCGAATGAATGTATCTTCGTTCCTACTTGGTATATGGATAGGAAAACAATTTGGATCGTAATAGTTCATACGAAAAATCAGCATAGATAGCGATGACAATGTCAAGCAATTCTCGATATCCACTTTGTACTGGGTCCAAAAAATCTCTTGAGCCTTCACCATAACACCACCTAACAGACGAATATCCTGTTTCATATAATCCAACAATTGTGCACTATGAGTCTTAAGAGTCGACACTCGCACTTCGTCATGTGCGATGGAGCCTTTTTCACCTAATTGCGGACATAAAGTCTTACCCAATGTAGCCAGACTCGCAGTAAGCAGAGTTAATGAATCTCTTAGACGATACACCCGTTTCTTTCCTCGATACACTGCTAACTCATAAAGCCTATGGTTCCTCATAAGAGGTTTGATGGAGTACTTATCCCCATGAGAAGCAAAATATTTCATTAATATAATACCATCGAATCGTGAGAAGTTATGAAAGTAAACCGTTCGAATCTTAGTGTCAGAAGCAACCACTGCTAAACGCTCTAGAAAGTCGAACAACATTCGATTACTCCTTTCTTCAAAATCTGGTATTACAATCATGTGATCTTCACTGAAATATGTTTCAAAGTCATAATTCTCCTTGGCACTAACATCCTCACCCGGATGGACCACTAAGAAACCCGCTGCGTAAGGCACATGAACATTATTTATTAGAACTGTCTCCATATCGGCTACAATGAAAGGACGCCTTTCCTTACTCGTAGGTTTGAGTGAAGGTACATGATCGGGATAACGACGCTTCCCACCCATAGCTTTTGCTTCTTGTTGTTCACCAACACCTATGCCGGCATTAATGAATTCCCAAATTAGGTTATCAATATCCTCGGAGCTAAGATGAATCTCTTTACCCAGCATACCTCGCAGATACACTCGAATGAATACACTTGATAGCAAATCTTTTTCGTACTCCTCAGCTTTTTGAAGTACGTATTTGACAATCATAGTATATACACCCTTGTTAGCAACAGCATTCCAGCTATCATCTTCTAAAGAAATTGCTCTACCTATCATAAAGGGAACATCTCCTGTTGGTGTTTTCACGACATAACCTATAGTAAACTTATCATAGTCAAACCCAGTATTGTAAACGTACTTCATTAACAGTCGCATTACAGCCAATGCTATCACTTCAATCTCTCCACCTACCAGGTAAGGCTCTTTAAAGAAAACTTCTGCTAGTCGACATCCTAAATATAGATGCTTGCATTTATCCCGATCGATAATTTGCTTTAAACGGCTCAAATAACCATTGAACACTGATTTCTCATATCCTACTTTAGCAGTTGAATTCATTTGGTCTGACAACTGGCAATAAGGTTTATTCATATCATATATCATTTAATAGTGCAAGCTGTAGTTACAGCCGAGAGTATCCCAGCTTTTGAGAAGAGACTCAAAATTAGTCCATTTGATATCCTGCTCACAGCACACTAACTTGACATATTTATCGTAACAACTCACTATATTATCTATATTGGTATCCCATACCAACAACTGTTTCTTAGTCAACTTAGAAATCTTGGGGTCAGGCTTGAGAGACTCTAAAAGAGTTCTAAGAGACTCAGCTGGAATAGGATTTCTCATAGTAGGATCGTTCAAACTGTTATAGTTATTTTCAGTCACCAACTCTTCTTTTGAGAGTCCGTTCAGATTTTTGAGAAGAAAATCATTGATTATTCGAAGGGGATGACCCGTGTCTAAAAAGACTCTTGTATAAAGTTTGGGAACCTCAGCCGCGTAAACTGATGTTGTTATGAAATTATCGTGTACCGTGTATACAGGGGCTTTTCCTTTCGTTTTGGCTGTCAAGTTCTCCACCACTTTCATAGCTATAAAGGCATCCTTCTGATGAATAAAGTTGACGCAGGTAGCTCTTTGAGTCTTGCGCTTATCCCTATTCAACGTAGGCACTCGGAGGGTAACCCGACGTCTCTTCTTGCACACCCTATCATAAACCCATATTTCAGCTTTTTTGCTACGCATATAATCCTGCACTGTAGTGAAGTACGATATACTATAGAGCACTGGTTTACCACTGGCTGAACAAAACCAACCGATTAGGTTAATCAACTTCATTAAATTGGCTATGTCTGAATATTCTTCCTGAAAATATTCATAGCAATAGGAAGCTAGCATATTCTTATTTTTACCTAGATATGCGTAGTCATTCCATATTTTATAATACTCCTCACCAATATCACTAGACATAGCCCTGACCGTCTTACCATATATCATAGGCATAAAGAGTGATTTGATGAGCTTTCTATTTTTTCTTAGCGTAGGAACTATGATCTTAAAGGTATCTTTATCCAATTTGGCTTTCAAGTCGTTCAGAATATCTATGTTTATTTGATCATAAATATCTTTGATTAACCCGTCAGGAGACGGAAGAAGATTCGTTAGCTGACCCAGTTCAACATTAAGCAATAAATAACTCATGATTTGATAAGCACTTGCAGATGCATCTTGTGTCACTGGAACCCTATTCAAACCTATAATTCTCTCAGCATCAGTAACTCTATCGTTAGATAGATACTTTGATATGAACTGAAATGGATCACTCGCATCCTTTGCTAAGTGAATTACTTTATCGTCCGATTTCTCCAAATCTTTATAGTTTTCAATATACCAGTCGTAAGAATCCTGCAAAGTTTGAAACTTTTTAGCCTTAAAGGCTGCTGCACATGCTAAATGCCATCTTCGATCTTTCACCTCATCGGGGCTTAGTTTTGGCACTTTATCGTTAGCAAATAAAATGAGACTTTTAGCCAAATCACGCTCGTGAAAATGCAATACACCTGCGCGGTAGATTCTACCACGGAAGTCAACGAAGGCTGGCAGATAAAATTTAGAACCTTCGTATGCACTCGCAAGTGTTAATACGAAATCTTCATATCTAGCTTGCTGCACCTTGGTAGCTAAATCTTTTAACAATTCGCTAAGTTTAGCTGCTTCATGTATATTATCGTCATTGACATAACATGACCTCAATAGGTCAGATGCTTCTGATAGATTCACCGTCGCTAGACATCGATTCATAAGAAGTTCAGCCTTTTCTAAGCTATCACGATTCTTCATAATGAACGACAGTACATCTTTGTTTATCTCAAAGACTTGAGACTGAAGTCTATTTAACACATTAAACATAGATTCATGATTATTCAACAGGATAAAGAAATTTTCATAGTCATGAGAAGTTAATAGACGAAACCTAGAATAGAATTCACTCGTTAGACCACTTAAGTATCCACCTTGGATATCAGCTAACGTTTGAGGAGGTCTGCCTTCGACCTTAGATTTCCAATCTAACGGCGGGGAAACCATAGGAAGATTGAGTCTAATCGGAAGGAGACTAAAATCAAAATAAAATTGCACATTGCGAAACATTTTTTGGCATTATAACCCTTCTTTTTAGATAGCTCTGGCTGACCTTCAGTATGTAGTAATTTAATCAATTTTCGTGAAACCAAGAACTCAACCAAGTGGGACCCGATCTTCTAATTTGTTTCACTACGATTGAAAGATGATTTCAAAGCCCCTTTACCAGATGCTTTTAAATCCTCATATGCTTTCTTCATTTCTAAATTGAATCGTACTGTTGAATCCAGTTGATCGATCAAAGTAGATACCCTAACGTAGGGTGATTCCTGTACACTGTTGAACACAGACCCTAGTACATGAATCATTATTGCCTCAAGAGTATATTGACCAAAGTTATCAAGAGATTTGAATTCATCTTTCTCTAATAACCCCTTTAGATAATCCTTAGCAGAAATATCATTTTGAATCAATAGTTTGATAAATGTCATAGCACTTTTAAAGACACTATTCTCAGAATAATTCATTGTAAGATCCTCGATTTTTGTCTGTAATGAATAAAATTGAGCTTTCTGAATCGATTTTTTTGCTTTCAGCATCGATTTCGAATTCTCCAACAACTGAAGAACTGTATGGTAATATTTATCTTTATGAGATGTACTGCTTGGCTTTATAGCATTTCGACTATCAATCTCCTTGTAGAAATTATTCCAGAATTTATTGATAATATCTATCTTTATTTGTCTTTTTTCTTCTGCATCTCTTCTCTTTTTATCTTCTGCTTCTAGACTCTCATCATGATCTTCATTTCCTCTATCTTCTCTAGTCTTCTCTTCATTTCCTCTATCATTAACTCCAATACAATCCCTATTCTCATGATGATAATCACTTCCACTAGAATATGTTCGACTCTCATGTACAAATGACAAATAACGATTCCTTAGTAACCAATTCCATCTCAAACCCGATTGTCGATCAGGTAGCATTATTAAAGCAATGCTAGACTTAGACAGCTGCGCATTCATCATGTTGTATTTCTTTCTTTTTGTTTTTTCCACTCAGTAAGTGGTTGTTTTTCTGGTAGTGTAGCACATTGTCTTCAGCGACAATGGGATCACCTGTCCTACTGTTACCAGTTCAGCTCAGTTTTTCGCCAGAAGTTCACCAAAATCTTAGATGAATTATTAATTATTTGTTGGTGTGGAGCTTAATGTCTCCCTAGTAGGTCAAATAGAATGGAATTCTTTTCTATTTGTTTCTTATCCCTAAAGAGGGACAAAAAAGTGTTGTTGTTTGATGCTGAGTATTGTGACTTATCCCTCATTCTTTGCTTTTCTCCCTTCTTCGCTTTGGCCCATTACCCAATGTTCCTTCGCTTGAAGTGAGTGAAAGTCTCATTCTTCGGGTCATCTGCTCGTGCTCCTTTTTTAGAATACGCCCTGAGTAGATGTCCCTAGATGAGAAGGAAAAGTGTCCTGTTGGTATCTTTTTCCAATATCTTTTCTTTTCTTTTGATGCTAATATATCTTTATAGGTTGATTCTTTTTTCTAATCTCTGTTCTATATCATAATCATAGTTTCTATTATTTAAGATTAGATCGAATCTGATTGTTGTATGTTGTATATGGATTGTGTTATTCTGCGAGTCTATCCTACTCCCTTTGCCTTACCCTGGATTAGTGTATCCCTCTCTCTAACGGCTGATACTGCAGCTGAGTATCATTGTAGAGATTACCGGCTTTTGGTCTATATTTCCTGGGAGTATTAGCCATAGTCTGAAAGTGTTGCTCAATTCAGTTTTAGGCTTCCATAATAGTCTTGGTGAAAGAAGAAATTTTTGATCCTAAAGGGTAACACATATGGGGATGTATTTTTCTTTTTTTTAGACCTGGACCTATCATTACCGACTAAGGGCAAACGTGTAAGATTTCCAATCATTTTGACAATTTCGTACCTTCCTTCTCGTTTGATCCCTGGTACTTTCTATTTACTATTCCTCTGGAAAGCACTGTGGAATTAGACAAAGAAAATCTTTCACCAAGCTGACTGAATGTCGTACCTTTGCTATTTCGATTTTCCTGCGAGTTCGATTTCTTCTTACTTAGTAGAATGGCAACCCTTGGAGTTCGATCCAAACAAAAGCAGAATGCCGGAAAGCAAATCCAATTCAATATTGACTTCCTTTCCTTCTGCTGGCAAGTAGCTCTCCTTTTTTCCTGTAGTTCAGGATTCCCTCTCTATGCCCATATCTATTTAGTCAAAAGGCTAGTTCAATCGCTCTGAGGAAGTACTATAACTTGAATCAGTATCTCAAATAGGGCGATATCAGGCCTTCTGTGCGATATCGATCTTCTGTTTATGGTAAGCGGTCTGCCTTTCCCCTTACTAGATCAAATAGGGAAATTCAAATAGTACAGGAAAGGAAAGACAACTATTGAGTATGCCCCTAATAGAGTAAGTAGGGAATGAACCATTCGGAAAGAAGTACAGCATGTCCTCCTTGGTGACCTCTTCGCTACCTCGAAACAGTAAACTAGGAGAAGCGCAACAAGAGAATAGAAGACCTACTACCACAAAGAGAATCGGACGCTCAACCACAAATGAACATTTTCCTTCTCATCTCAGATGCGCGTCTTAGATTGTTAGGAATCGATTGAATCACAGGAAATCTCAGATGGACAGAAGGAGCTGCGAAATCAACAGGAAAGAGAGGACGAGCCTATTCATTATACGATACCACGCCTAGTGCTTTGTTTTGGAAATGGTCAATCAGTTTCAAGCGTCGAAGGCAATGAAATTCTCTAAATATCCACTGCCTTCCTTTCCCTTCAAAGAGGGCATTCTATTCCGAAAGTGCCACAACCAGCTTTCTTACTTACTATTGAAAAATGGCATTTTCCTCTTTTTTGCTTTGCCTAATCAGTTAAATCTGGTTGCCCAATTCCCCCCTCGCAGCTTGCATTAGTTGTCCTTCAAACAGTTCCTTCTCGAGCAGTAACAGCGGATTCGATAGCACATTGTGCAATTCCTCATCTGCATAGGGCATTCTCGCTAACAAAGGAGAGCGCTTCTAAGACCGTTGGGATAAATGCCATATTTCCTTTCCTAATTTCCTTTTTATAAAACACCGTGTTTTTGGCCTCAATTCCGAGCTTACTCCTATCAAAGAGACTGGCATTTTACTTCTGCCTCCCTTGTTTTGATCCCTTCCTACTTGATACTAGGAGAATCAAGACAAGTTGCTTGATTGCTTGATCCGACAATACAAGGTCTTCAAGGAAGAGGTTAGGTGTTAGGGCTTTCTTTCTCACAGTCTAGGGACTGCCCTGCTTTTCATAGCCCTAGCTACGCTACCGTAACCAGTCGTTAGGCTTCCCATCAGATAGTTCAGTCTGGCGGCGGAGATAGACACTTTGGATTCGGCAAGCTACTCCGCTTTCACATTAAGATTATAGAAAGATGGTTACTACACTGAATAATTGATAGAGGCATACAAGTATTCAGTTATCCCAATAGTAATAGCCCACGGAGGGAGCGGTAATTCAGTGATCTTTAACCAATTGCGATTCCGCGTATCTGATCTTTCCTGGTATTCAAATGGTTTATTGGCGGGCGGAGACTACACTGGGGTATAAGCCCATGCCAGTCGCACCTGTGCTTGCCCTTGTCTTCATTCACTTTTGAGCTTATCATAGGATAAATCCCCTTATCGTTGGAAATCCCCATATAAATCGTCGGTATAAAGATATATTCCACCAATGGGCACATCATTAGAGGAGACCAAAGGAAAGAGGATTGGGAAAGGAAGGAAGCAGTACAACAATCCAATTGCAATTGTAAAGGCTGGAACATAACTCCCAGAAACTACAACAGACACTGCAACAGGAAGAGCTTACCTTAAGACGTCTACTGGCTCGACTGGCATGACATTGAAATAAGGGGCTTAGCTTAGAACTCCAATTGGGTTTGCTCGCTCACTCGATGCGCTTACTACTAGAGCTAGATGGGTTTAGCTTTTCTTCTGCAAGAGGATCAATGGGAAAAGGAATTGAACTGGCTTAAAATCTCAAATAAAATAGCTTAGGTCCTTTACCTTTGACCTATCCCTCTTATCCATAGCTTGCTTGAAAGACTACTCATTTTGCTAAAGAACTAGCTTGCCCATTGGCTGGGAGATTATCTAGCTATTTAGACTAAGGGGAGAGCTGGTCTTTCTGTTAGAAACGGTAAACATAGTAGACACCTTTTCCACGTTAGGAATTTAGGAAGAGTAGTACCGATAGTCTTAGTACGAGTTGGACCTTTCTTATTCTTAGTCTTCTTATGACTCTTATACAAGCTAGCTCTCTTATGCGCTTGCCTCGGATTACTGGTCATGTTCTTTAGGCCCTTCTTACTTAGCACTGTCAGATCAAGGGAAGGAATGAGAAGAATAGCCTTTGCCAACTCACTCTTATCCTATTAGTAGAACAGCTAGTTTTCTAAGCCTGTTAGTTATTTAGTTATTATGCTAGGTAAAAAGGGGAGCTTAATAAAGACCTGTTTTTAACTACTGTTAGCATGTTAGCTCGCTAGTAGTACTGATAGAATAGATTAGGGACTTCTTAAACACATATTAGGAAACTCTAAAGTGGGAAGAGCCTCTAAGAAAGAGAACTCCCATTCGATGCCAGAACCGGATGGCCTTATGCAATTGGATAGACTGGAAGAGATTCTCCTTTTACAAGAGATGCTTGCACTTCAACTAATTCCCCAGCTTCCCACCTTTTTGTAGAGTTGCCTTTGGACTCTACTTTAATAGTTTAATATAGTAATAGTTTAATATAGTAGGCTTAAAGCCTCCACCAATACCAGTCCGTCTACCTGTTCAATCTGCTTTCTTCCTTATGTCTTCCCGACCCTGCTGTGCTGTAACCTATGCCCTCTGCTGCGCCATAAATGAATAGATGCTTTCTTCCTATTCCTATGGGTCGATCAAAAGAGAACTGGCAGGCAAGCCAATCCAACAAGACATACATCTATTGAAGGCTAGATTTGAGATAGTTCTTAGAGGTTCACTAGTGACTAGAATGAAGTCGTAACAAGGTGATGAAGTAAAGTCCTTCTTTCTTATATTATTAATACATTTTCTTTTTCTCGATCTTTTATTATTAGCTTATTCAAAAGGAATTGATCTAGATGAAGACCCTCAGGTTGAAAGCGGTGGTGCTATGCTAGCAATAGTAGTTCTTCATCAATAGGCTAGGTTACGGTAAGCAAGTCTATTAGTACAAAACTACACGGCAAAGTGCTTACTACGATTTCCGGGTGCTAGTCAGACTCTTTATTAGATTAGAGGTCAATCAGTTCCTTGCTTGCCCATTCATTCTTTATCAAAGACCGGGAAGGTCGACTCCTGTTGTTTGGACTTACTTCATACTTCATTCATTTACTTCTGTTAGTTCGGGGGAAGCTAGCCAGTGACTTGATTGAAGCAGTAGGCCGTGAAGCAGCCTGGTTGATGAGCTGATATCCTTTCTCTATCTTTCCTCATATGCAAGCCAGTGTTAGTAGCAGGGAAGCGTCAGCTTGACTAAAATATCTTTCTTTCCTCCGAGCTAGGAGTCTTACTTGATCTTTCTCGGTGTCAAGACAGTTATCTCAGTTTTCTTAGTTATCTACGTTATATTCGTTATCAAAGGTAGGACAGCCAGTAATCATTAGTCCAGTTCGAAAGCTAGTTAGATGAGACAAGACAAAGACAGTTATCCACAGTTAGTACAGCGAGTCAAAAAATACACCTATATATGTGTTAGCCTTTAGAATAAGAAAGAAATATACAATACATCTATATAGGTGTTAGCCTTTAGAATTACCTATTTTAGACTATAAAGGGCGAGACTGGTAAGGAGAGGGACACTGGATACGATATCACATTCTAGTTTTCTGCTCACCCGAGTAGTGAGAATCCGGATACGAATGCAACGGGCGAACAGTCTTTTGTAACGAGGAGTTAGACGGATCGAGGTTTATTTCCACATATGCTGGCTAACCACCTAGACGCAACCAATTAAAAGTAAAAGATCCCGCACTCCATTCGAGTTGAGCGAGAAACCTTGCCTATTCCTGCCCCCAGGAGTGCGCCTCTTACTATATCTGGCTTTCTGCCTGCACGCTACCATTTCCTCACTATGCGAAGTCTTGGAGCCCTTGACTTCAAATCATAATGCGACCTATAGCTTCGGGTTCCACATGAGCCTTAGGACCAAAAAAAGGATAAATTAATAATAGGATCAAGAAGGGCAGTTTCACTCATGGCGAGCCTTCTCAAGCAGCTGCTTATACTCCTGCATATTCACGACTAATGGTAGCAACATAGTGTGGATGCTTTTCACATCCGATCAACTTATCCTGCCTGCGTTCGATCACTCTCAGCATTCCCAAACACAACGAGCTCCTCTGTTGCGACTGCAGCTGCTGTGAAACCTATTCGTGAGAGATCGGATCTTCTTACGCCAGCCAATGCGTCTGATAGTTCCCTCTTACTTAGGCATAAAAAATGCCCTCATATTCAGAAAGAGCCATATTCTGCACCCCCCGACAATCTTGAAGGACGTAAAACAGCGGACTATGTGGATCATCGGATGTGGACTATTCGTTCGTCACCCCACCAAAGCATATGGATTGGGACGAAACATTCGTTAGTCACTAAAACCACGGGAACGGATGGCTTTCTGGTTGCACCTGTCCCAAGCTTACTGTCCCTCTTTCCTGCTCTTCCCCTGTAGTAAAGTCGAAAAGACCCATTCTGTCTTGGGGTGTTAAGCTTCATCCGGCTCCAAGCCAAGGGGCTTAAAATCAACTAGAGTAAGTCGACACTTCTAAGTATGATTCTGCAGTTATCGCTTCTTATTATTTGGTTGAATATACGACGGTATGAACACGCCCCTTCCCTCTGGGCAAAAAGCCATTGAAATAAGACCCCTTCTTCTTGGCAAACAACATATGAGACATGATTCCCCTTTGAAACCAATGGAAAGAGCTCTTCTTCTTGGGGGACCCGTGGAAAGAGCCCTTCTTATTGGAAACCAATTATGACCTTTGTGACTTTCATCGGTACATATAGGAAATGGGGCTATGCATTCTGTACGGTATTGGCGTTGTGCGACACTAGTCCTGTCGTCCGCCTAATTAGTGGGGAGACATTGATGTACGCAGTCAGCCATGAATAGGGTAAAGGATCACCAGAGATACCTTCAAAAGTGACCAACCGGTAAGTCGCTGCCGTTTCTAGCTTTGCGGCTAACGAATGTGGGAATGAGTTCGCTCCTATGGGGGAGACTCCCATCCATCGGGTCTCCAAGCAATGATCACTCAACTTTATCAACTCTACTCGGCATTCGCTCATTATTCCCGATCATTTTGAACAGAGCTTTTTTTCTTCCTTTCGTGTTATTTGGCTAGCTGTCCCTCACTCTGGCGCTTGGTCTATTGGTTGACCTTTTCAGCCGCTGACTTGCCTTTGCGGCCCTCCTATAGCTTACGTTCATACGTTATTCCGTGTTATACTGCGCTTAGTTACCGTTAGTCCTCGGAAATTCTCGCTTTCTCGGGGCTCTTGCTATTTGCCTTCTAGTGTACCTCCGAAGCCATACTGGGTCTAGCGGATGACCTTATATCTAAAGCGTGTCTGTCGTCGCGGCCTTCGGAAGGTATCTTTGCTGGCTAGTCTGATTTCATGTCTACCCAGTGCCTAACCCTATTCTCCAGGTCACCGACCTTGCTTGGATATTCCTTTGACGTACGTGAATTAGGCCCTTGCTTCAATAAGTTTTTACTAGGCTTTATAAATAACGGAAAAAGCGCTGGAACGAGGTCTCAAAAAACCATTGCAGAGACCAAAAGCATGGGAGATTTTAGATCTTGTACCCACGGCACTTCACACCAACCCAATCTCGACGAACAAAATCAAACGTAAAGCAACGGAATCAACAACCTCTATTCCTGACGTGAACGGCCGCTTTCTTGGAACTCACTTTTTCATACTTGTTCGGAACGGCTCTACTAGAAATCGGTGACCGGCCTTAGTAAAGTCAAGGCACTGTTGGGCGAGATTTTTCGATCAGATCCGTTACACTTGAAAGAAGAAGAGCAGCATGAGAACTTATATTTTCTACTATAAAAATGACGCAATTCAAGGAGGAATCGAACCTTTACAGGAGCCTGATCTCTGCCCTCAACTTTCAACTTTCCGCGAGAATTCAAGACTGACTTATTTTTAGTTGATTTTTCTTATCTTTGGAACTTACTTATTAGTTTATTTATATGATCTTTCTTCCTGCCAAATTATTAAATGCATAGATAGAGTAGGTCCTTCACCTACTCGCTGTACTCTTTGTGACCTCAGCCATGCAATCAGTTTACGGGTATCAGGAGTGAACGGACTAGTAGAACCGTATCCCGACGACTCAGCGAACGAAGCAAATCCCGGGCGACCATAACGCATCTAGAACGTCAACAAGGGCCTTTAGCTTGATGAATCGAGAATGTAGTGGAATAGCTCGTCGACTGAGAGAAGGACCGGGAAGCACTTCCAAGAGCAACAGATGCGAGTTGGCTTAATTAAGGGAAAGCAGACTCGCCTGCCACAGCCCAGTTAACTATTGGAATCAGGAGCTTCCGATCCCATCCCTTCAATCACCGTTACTCGAGCCGAACTGGAACTGACCTGGAACCAAACTACCACACTACGTCCTGCTGCTGCTTCCCTGGTCTGACTGGAACTATTACTAAATGAGATTTCCTGGACCACGTTGATGGTACCAGCTTGAGTGAAGGAAGTTGCAGTAGAAAGAAGAAGGCATCGTTGCCCAACCAATCAGATCAGTCACCCGGGAAAAACGTGGCAAGTCCTGATCTAAAGATGTTGCTTGGAGATCGATAGTGACGGAACTCCCCACCCCTTGACTTCTGTAATAAGAGCTGTAGCTGTATGGCTCTGAAGAAAAGCTGGTTTTAGATACTAAACTAAAGAGACTGACGTCCGATACTTGAAACTAGCAACCATTAGATCCTTACTAGAGCGCATGACGTAACTAGAACATAGCACGAAAAGAGGGATACGTATAGAGACCGAATCGGATGGATAGGAGCTTGATTGTAGGGGATGTTGGGGCGGGTCAAAGGCTGATAATTCTCTCTATCCAAGTGCATATGCATAAGAGTGCATAAGACAGGGATCCAGCCGTCTACAACACAAGCTGTCTACACAAGGAGTCTGGCCTCTGGCCGGCGAAGTCACTCACAACGGAGAAAGGGACCCCGTCCCAATTCAAGGAAAAAGCTGATAGTCTATATGGCAAAACGATTCATTCGCCCTGGGAGCGTCAAGTAGCAGAGGTAGCGGCATTTCTGTCTAAGTCAATGTTTCCACTGGCACGCATTTAGTCAGTACCTCGATTGGCAGTCTTAATCTTGATTTACTCCTTATTAAGGAGTCAGGAATAGCTTCTGCTTCTACTTTTTCTTCTGCCTCCTGTGCCGCCTTGATAAGAATCTAAGTTTAGCGCTCGCTTTGAGTAGAGGAGGTTTCTATAATGAAAATCTTTCTTACTAAATAAGTCTAACCGGGGTCAGATCTGCCCCTCTTTCAACCGATGCTTTTTTTTTTGATTTGACCTTCTGCAGATAGGCCTTGATTTCGATCTGCTGCGGCATAAACAGAATATGGATATGAATCGCCTGGTGGGTAATCAGCTACTAGTGCTGGTGGGTGGGCTGGTTCGGATTCAACTGCTTCTTATATAAGGTCTTCTTCTTCAGTGAGCTATACGGGCGTACTATCACTATAGTTTTTCACTACTCGAGGAGAACTATGGGCTACTCCATTCTTTACTTTAAGTTACTAGTTAGTTTAGCTTTCCTCCCCCTACTTCGACAGCTAACGACAAACCCGGCTCACACCGTTGAGTAGTTGCTTCGCTTCCCGCCGATGAATATACGGGAACACTTCCAGAAGTGAGCTACGGGCTATTCACTCTAAAATCTGTTTATCCTGAACCTGCTAACTACTTGACTGGTGAGCTACTTACTATCATTGATACTTGAAAGAGATAGATAGTAATATAGGCTGAGAGGAATGTAAGACGCTTTGAGCTACTCTACTATCTACCTAACACTCGTTCTAAAATCAGTTGACTGGCTCACGTACTATCGTTCTATTTGAATTCCGTTTCTCCTGAAGCTTGAAAGCGGCTTGGCTTCATACTCTAACGGATTGGACTGAAACCGGCCTAAAAGTAAAAGCTTCCATCGCCGGAGACGAGACTGAGCTTCATCTGGACTTATTCCCATTGAAATTTTTTCCTTGACTTTCGAGAGGAATTGAAATAGCTCGACTGAGGAGGGTTCTTGGAGAAAGAAGACAGATTGGGATTTACGGTTGAAGCCCAACCTTCCTCTCCCTTTCGGTCCCCTGTGACTGATACAAGTGGAGTATACTTTACAAGAAAAGACGTACGAGTTACATACCGAGAAGAAGAGAAAGAATATCTTTGCGAGAAGGAAGAAGTTGGAGAAGAAAGTCCGGCAAACTGGATTCTCTTTCGGATAGGCCCTGAAAGGAGAAGGAAGGCTGGAATGCCAACAGGCGTCTATTATTGAATTCACCCGACCCGATAGTACCCATTTTTGGAACGTCCAGCGCCAAAGTCACTGAATGGGTAAGTCGCCAATCCCTAAAACGGACTATGTAATGTACTTTATCTGCTGGGTGGGCATTTTACCAGAGATTTCTATTGTATCAATCTACCCTTGTGTGATTCCTGTTGAAGCATATACTCGGGGGGTGGGTGCAGGGCGGACGATTTCAAAGCGGACTCCCCATTCATTAGATAGAGAAGATCACAAAGATTTCGTGATCCGCTGCCGAACTTATTCCAATTCCAAGATCTCGGATCGAATCGGTATTGATATACCGATATCCCCTAATAGGTGTTCCCTCCGCTGTTTCAGGGGCGACCTGCGCGTAACAAACGGGTTTATTCATTACAGGGTTGGATTCGGTCTAGGGTTCATCATGAAATTGGGGTCCTTACTTTTATGTTTCGAAGATCTTGGGTACGTCGGGGGACTGACTCCTAAGGCTGATCCCTCTACTTCTGCTGCAGCTGTTGTAATTGATTCTAAGGCTCTTCGAGTTTACCGACTCTACGGGTAAACCCCTACGAGTCTAAGGACTCTTCGGTCACCGGAAAGTCAAAATACTTTATGGCTTTCTATCTTCTATCCTTCTCGATGGGGCTGATGAGGCCTGGGATAGATAGGTATTACCCCTAACTGGGTACTCCTATGGAGATATACATGCCCTCTGGATACGACCCAAGAATCCACCCTTATCTATCTTCCTAGTCCCCTTGTCTGAGGGTATAGTAAGATGAGATAGATTCTCTGGGCCTAAGTCGATCCTAAACCTAAAAGAGTCTCTTCGATCTGGATACAGAGGCTACATCTAGATAGAGAGAAAGAGGTAGTCTCACAGCGAGGGCAAGATGAAAGATATGGCGGCATCATATATAAGATGCAAGTGTAACCGCTTCGACAAATGCGCTTAGCTAGCTCAATCCCGTTGCACCTACATCGGCGGATAGGCACTCCTGGCCATCGTTACATAGGCTCCGCCTTTCAGCTAAA